GAAACTCCATGAAAGAAAAATTAATGATTCATATAAATCACTTAGTGGGAAATGGCCCGAATAAATCCAACGAGTGATTAATAATCCTGTTAGACATAAAAAAGTAGCTAGCATCCCCTTTTCTGACGAATCATATGGTTTTATGATTTCATTGCCCAATAAGGTTATCAAATGAATTGTAATCACAATTGAAACAATAGAAAAGGAAATATGAGTTAATATATGCTCTAAAGTTGAAAATATCATAAAAAAGAAAAAAGGTGGGGATCCCCCATATTAATTATTGGGAATTTAATTTATTTTTATTATAGGATATATTGAATCTCGTTTAGAAGATGGCATGCCGCCACTCGGACTCGAACCGAGATGCTCTAGCACTGCTTCCTAAGAGCAGCGTGTCTACCGATTTCACCATAGCGGCTTGCTCGAATTCATAATAGCCTATTTATATTATATTCAATAGTCGAGATTGAACAAGTCAATTCAATCAAATATGTTTTTTTAGTAAAAATTAAATTGATAAAAAAATGAGTTCAAAAGTCAATTTGAAGATTCATTAGTTTCATTTATTTTCCTTTAAGTGTCCGTTTATCTTAGGGCTTTTTACGTAGTTTATGCGATTCTAAAATCGAACTCTTGCAGCTATAGAAATCTATCGCTACAATAAAATTTTTCATTTTTTACGCTTATTGTCATGTCATTATTTCTGGTTTATCTGATTTCATAATCATAAATTTGAAACAAAAAAGCAATTTTCTCAATGAATCTAAAACTATTTTGTATTTGGAGTACTGCAAATTGACACTTGTACATAATATAATAATATCTCAACAATCAAGTTCTTTTATTGATGATCTGAAAATTGTAGATATATGGTAAATCCATTACATATGGTAAATGCAATAAATTAAGAAGTTAGTTTTTAACATGGAATCCATTAGTTTCAACAATCTGCCCTTCCCGAAAAAGATAAAAAATTTATTTATTGGAATTGTAAAGGTCGATGGGGAAAAAAAGACTCCCCATCACCAAAATATGAGTGAAAACAAAAAAATAAAAAATTGTATTTATTTTTTTATTTAGATTTAGAATTCAGAAAATAGAAGAATTATTCTTTTAGACATAACATTAAGATTCTATTTCATATTAATATGAACTTTGATTTTATATTAACAAATTACTGATCCAATTTTTTGAATCAAATGCATTTCGATTATTCCAATATTTTAGGACTTATTTGTTTGTCGTACAAAAAAACTTTTTGAATTCCCGGTAGAAAGAGATTTCCCTAATGACAAAGCTTTTAACGACGCCCAATATCCTTTCTTTTTCCAAATATTTTTACGAATACGCTTTTTTGATATCGAAGTACGTTTTTTTGGAACTGCCATTTAAAAATGAAGAAGTTACTCATTGTTATAGTTGGATGTGAAAGACATCTATTGTTCTATTATTATTCTTATTCATTATCCATTTTTTCTCTAAATAATATAATATTCTCTTCATAAAAAAGAAATATAGATATGTCAAAGATCCATGAAAACTGGATCAAAAATGACTCGAAATAACAAAATATTCCGTAAAACCAAAAATTTTTGGTTTGGAACTATTAGTTCGCGTTGTTTATCTCTCAAAGTTATATCTTTAGAATCCGCATGTCATATAAATCAAACAAAAAAAAAAAAAAAGAATCTAAAAGACCTTTATTTTCGGCATTCTATACTTGATTTACATGTAATAAAATACCAGGATTGTACTTTTGACTAATAAATTGATAGTCAAACTAGAAAAAAATACAACTAAATTTAATTTTAAAATTCGAATGAGACTATTAATAAATCTGTTAAAAGATACGTGGTTTGATAAAAAAGGATCTCAGTCATTTTTGATCCTTTCTCGCTAAAAAGTTCATTTTAGTTCCATATTTTTCTAAACTTTACTAATAAATTGTTTTGATTGAAATGGAAAACAATCAATCCCATAATGAATTAGTTAATTAATTGAAAATTAGTTAATGAATTGAAATAAACTAACTAAAATCAAGAGTTTTTTTCATTAGACCAATGACCTTAGTTAATCTTATAATTCGTATCAGCATCAAGTACTCTTTTTAGGCTAAATTTTTATCCTTGCTCTATGAATATAAATTTTGATTACGATAAATTATTATATTTTTATTTTCCTATTATAAGTGTTCGTTTTTTTATATGTCACTTGGTCATATCATTTGACCAATTGTAACTTCTTTTTTGAATATTTGAACGGTTTTGAAAAGACTCAGAATAATTAATATTAATAAATACTAATATAAACTTATTAAATCAGTTAGTGCATATCTTGATTTTTTATTGACTTTTTCGAAAGGTAAGATCCGGTGAATCGGAAACAATTAATTAAGAATAAAAAACTTTTTTTATGGAACAGACATATCAATATGCGTGGATAATACCTTTTCTTCCACTTCCAGTTCCTATGTTAATAGGGTTGGGACTTCTTCTTT